TGGTCATGACAATTATAGTAATGTTGATCTTTTTTTTGGCGTCAAGGACATTCGGAATTTCATCTCTGATGATACTTTTTTAGTTAAAGATAGTAACGGGGACAGTTATTCTATATATTTTGATATTGAAAATAATATTTTTGAGATTGATAATGATCATCCTTGTAGTGAACTAGAAAGTTCTTTTTATCGGAATTCTAGTTATCTGAATAATGGATCTAAGAGTAAGAATCCCGACCACGATCATTACATGGATGATACTCAGTATACTTGGAATAATCACATTAATAGTTGCATTGACACTTATCTTCAGTCTCAAATCTGTATTGATAGTTACACTGTAAGTGGTAGTGACAATTCCAGTAACAATTACATTTCTAGTTCCATTTGTGGTAAAAGTGGAAATACTAGTAAAAAAGTCGGAAGGAGTATACGACAAGGTTCTACTAAGCTGGATGTAACTCAAAAATACAAGCATTTGTGGGTTCAATGCGAAAATTGTTATGGATTAAATTATAAGAAATTTTTTAAATCAAAAATGAATCTTTGTGAACAATGTGGATATCATTTGAAAATGAGTAGTTCTGATAGAATCGAACTTTTGATCGATCGGGGTACTTGGGAGCCTATGGATGAAGACATGGTTTCTCTGGATCCCATTCAATTTCATTCGGAGGAGGAGCCTTATAAAAATCGTATCGATTCTTATCAAAGAAAGACAGGATTAACCGAGGCTGTTCAAACGGGCATAGGGCAATTAAACGGTATTTCCGTAGCAATAGGGGTTATGGATTTTCAGTTTATGGGGGGTAGTATGGGATCCGTAGTCGGGGAGAAAATTACCCGTTTGATTGAATATGCTACTAAAGAATTTCTACCTCTTATTATAGTGTGTGCTTCTGGAGGGGCACGTATGCAAGAAGGAAGTTTGAGCTTGATGCAAATGGCTAAAATATCTTCTGCTTTATATGATTATCAATCAAATAAAAAATTATTCTATGTACCAATCCTTACATCTCCTACTACTGGTGGGGTGACAGCCAGTTTTGGTATGTTGGGGGATATCATTATTGCCGAACCCAATGCCTACATTGCCTTTGCGGGTAAAAGAGTAATTGAACAAACATTGAATAAAACAGTACCCGAAGGTTCACAAGCGTCTGAGTATTTATTCCAGAAGGGTTTATTCGATCTAATCGTACCACGTAATCCTTTAAAAGGCGTTCTGAGTGAGTTATTTCAACTCCACACTTTCTTTCCTTTGAATCAAAATTAGAACATTAAGTCCATTATTTTATTTTGAGCAAACAAGTAATTCGTTTATCGGAATACAAGTGAAATTGAGACGAAAGGGTTTTCTTTGTTGACATAAGATCTAATTGTATAACGAATCAAAAGTCACATAAAATCGGAAATCTGACCCTTTTTCTATATTCCTGATTATTGATCAAGAAGTCTCTATTAATAAGATAACAAGATAAAAGATGAAATTCTTTTTTTCGTGAAATTAGGCAAATAAAAAATCTTCTTCTCGTCATATATAATTAAATTAAAATCTAGAAAATATAGTTTTTATCTTTCTATAGCGTACGATAATCCTATTATGACTAAGAATCCCTGCTGGATGGGATTCTAACAAACCCTTGAATCAATATAAATTTAATTTAATTCATTAAAAAAAACTTTTTGCTTAGTGAATGAAATTCGAAGACAAGAGCAAAAAATGAAGAAAATAATATCTCATCCATATCCTCTCAAATTTTTCATGTAGAAAGACGAAAAACTACATTATATACTCACTTAGACTTAGATATATAATTCTTAATCTTAATAGATATAGATATTAATAAAAATTTTAAGTAGTAATAATTCCAATTTAGAATTATCAAATTATAATCAAATCAAAGTATTTATTTATAATATAAATAAATACTATATTATATATTTTTATTATTTTATTATATTATTATAATTATAATATATTAATAATGAATATGTATATATATAAGTAAGAAGTAAGATATAAGTATATATAATAATAATAAATAAATTAATTATTAAATATATATATATAAGATAAGATATATATAAGATTAAGAAGAAGATATATATATAAGTAAGATAAGATCTTTATATATATATATATTATATAATAAGAATAAGATATCTTTCTTTATATTATAAATAAATATAAAATCTAAATAAAAATAACAGGTACAAATAGTAAATCGAGGTACCCATTCTATGACAACTCTTAATTTTCCCTCTGTTTTGGTCCCTTTAGTAGGCCTAGTATTTCCGGCAATCGCAATGGCTTCTTTATTTCTTCATGTTCAAAAAAACAAGATTGTTTAGAGCCGAGGGCGCAAAATATTATCTTTTTTTTTTTTTCAAAACTGACGCTTGTATCATAACACAGATATCCATTTAGCTAAATATGGTATAAGAGGCTTCCGTCGAAATCTCCCCAAAATGCTATTAACTAGTTTCAAATAGACCC